TTGGAAATACAAATGGGGGTGAAGACCCTGTTATAAATAACATGATTCATGGTTGGATTGATAGTGACAGCTCTAATAATATTGATCCTTTATTTGGTGTCAGCAACATTCGGAGTTTGATCTGTGATGACACTTTTTTAGTTAAGGATAGTAATGGTGAAAATTTTTCCATATATTTGGATATTGAAAATTTTATTTTTGAGGTTGAAGACGATCGTTCTTTTTTGAGTGAATTGGGCGGTTTTTTTTCTAGTTGCCTAAATTATAGTTATCCGAATGATGGACCTAAGAGTGACAATCACTACTACAATCGTTACATGTATGATACTCAATATAGTTGGAATAATCACATTACTAGTTGCATTGAGAGTTATCTTCGTTCTGAAATCCATATTGATAGTTACATTTCAAGCGGTAGTGACAATTACAGTAAGAATTACATTTATAGTTACATTTGTAGTGAAAGCGTAAATAGTATTGACAGTGATAGTTTCATCAGTATACAAACTAGCGCAAGTGGAAGTGATCTCGATATAAGTAAAAAATACAGGAATTTGTGGGTTCAATGCGAAAATTGTTATGGATTAAATTATAAGAAATTTTTTAGGTTAAAACGGAATATTTGTGAACAATGTGGATATCATTTGAAAATGAGTAGTTCAGAAAGAATCGAACTTTTGATTGATCCAGGCACTTGGGATGCTATGGATGAGGACATGGTTTCGGTGGACCCCATTGAATTTCATTCGGAGCAGGAGCCTTATAAAGATCGTATTGATTCTTATCAAAAAAAGACAGGGTTAACTGAGGCTGTTCAAACAGGCATAGGTCAATTAAACGGTATTTCCATCGCAATTGGGATTATGGATTTTCAGTTTATGGGGGGCAGTATGGGATCCGTAGTAGGCGAGAAAATCACCCGTTTGATCGAATATGCTACTAATAGATCTCTACCCCTTATTATAGTGTGTGCTTCGGGGGGAGCCCGCATGCAAGAAGGAAGTTTGAGCTTGATGCAAATGGCTAAAATATCTTCAGCTTTATATGATTATCAATCAAATAAAAAGTTATTCTACGTATCAATCCTTACATCTCCTACAACCGGTGGGGTGACTGCCAGTTTTGGTATGTTAGGAGATATCATTATTGCCGAACCTAATGCTTACATTGCATTTGCAGGTAAAAGAGTAATTGAACAAACATTGAATAAGACAGTACCTGATGGGTCACAAGAAGCTGAGTATTTATTCCATAAGGGCTTATTCGACCCAATCGTACCACGTAATCCTTTAAAGGGTGTTCTGAGTGAGTTATTTCAGCTTCACGGTTTCTGCCCTTTGAATCAAAATTGAATCAAGTAGATCATTTAATTCTGTTTTTTTTATTTGAAGTTTACAAGTATTTAGTTTCCATTTTATTTAGTTTATGGTAATCAAAGTGAAAATAAAAAATAATAAGCACGGAGTTTTACTTGAGGTTATAAAATACAATTGTATAACGGATCATAAGTTGTTGATAATCACTTTTCTTATTTGCTACAGATCCATTTTATTTCTACCTATATAATGCATGATTAGTAATCGGGAAGGCTCTATCAATAGGATAAAAGAGTTAATTTTTCTCCTAAATTAGGAAAAATTCATGTTATTTTATTACATTACGTATTTATTATAGATATAATTATTCTCCAAGTAAGAACCTTTTTTGGTATTTATTAGAAGATAAGTATAAGAGAACAATAATAATAAATATATATTATATAAAAGTGAATAGGTACACTTATTTAGTTCTACGTTTCTTGTACCTATTATTATATACTGATAAGAGATATACTTATCATAAGATATCTTTATAACAGGTACAAAATATTAAATCGAGGTATCCATTCTATGACAACTTTCAACTTACCCTCTTTTTTTGTGCCTTTAGTGGGTCTAGTATTTCCAGCAATTGCAATGGCTTCCCTATCTCTTCATGTTCAAAAAAACAAGATTATCTAGATTCGACGGGACCCAATCTCGTTCATTTTTTTTTTTTCAAGACTCGGACTTGGGTCATAATACAGATATCTATATCTATTTCAATTTATCTATCTATTTAGTGGACATAGGATACAACATGTGGATTCTTCCGAACACAAATGAAAGAGCTATTATGCGCGTGGAAACATCATGGGATGATATATGGGGATAAATAGATTATATATTCAAAAGGGGGTCCGCAGATGTATGAAATGGAAAGTCAAAATATCTCTATGTATGTAGATATCTATAGTGGGATTATATGAGGGGGATCCTTTTTTATATCTAAGCGATTCGATGAATTACTCCTAATGGTTCACATCATAATAAGAGTGCTAGTTGATAAGAGTTGCTTCAGGAACAAAAAAAGAAAGTCAAATTTTGGTTATTCTCTAAATTTCAATAAAATTAAACAACTGGATCTAGTATGAACTGGCGATCAGAACATATATGGATAGAACTTATAATGGGGTCTCGAAAAACAAGTAATTTATGTTGGGCCTGTATCCTTTTTTTAGGTTCACTGGGATTCTTATTGGTTGGAACTTCTAGTTACCTTGGTAGGAATCTGATATCCTTATTTCCTTCTCAGCAAATCCTTTTTTTCCCACAAGGGATCGTGATGTCTTTCTATGGGATCGCGGGTATGTTCATTAGCTCCTATTTGTGGTGCACAATTTCGTGGAATGTGGGTAGTGGTTATGATAGATTCGATAGAAAAAAAGGAATAGTGTGTATTTTTCGTTGGGGATTCCCTGGAAGAAATCGTCGAATCTTTCTTCGATTCCTTATGAGAGATATTCAGTCGATTAGAATAGAGGTTAAAGAAGGTATTTATTCCCGGCGTGTACTTTATATGGAAATCCGAGGCCAGGGTGCCATTCCTTTGACTCGTACTGATGAGAATTTGACTCCACGAGAAATTGAACAAAAGGCTGCGGAATTGGCCTATTTTTTGCGCGTACCAATTGAAGTATTTTGAAATGAATTGAAGAATGAATGCTTTCGCAGCATTGAGTTCTGTTTTGTTTTTTCAGGTCGCTCATTCGAGCAAAAGCAGACGCGTGTGAAACAACCAGAAAACAGAAAACAAAGCGCTTTTTCCACCAAAAGTTTTTGATGGATTGTATATGGAAATCAACTCCATTTTTTCATACTCGTAACAAGTATACTAAGTATGGATTCATCATATATATCCGAAAAACTAAGACTATATATACTTCATATTTTTGGGGTCCAATATTTTTTAATTGATATGTTAGATATAGATGGATCATATCTTGTAATTCAATTCTGTTTTTGTTTTGTCTCGAAATTCGAAAAATATGCATTTCTTGACTTGAAGTGGCTCGTTAGGGCATTCAGCGAAAGGATACAATTGCTTCGAATGAAGACATAATAAAAAAAATATTGTTTCCAGATCTAAGGATTAGCCCTTTAATTAATTTAATTAAATTAAAATTAAATAAAGGGGGTCTGTGGATTCAATACCCTGTTTGTTATAGAACTCATGTTTCATGGAAATATCAGATTGGATAGAATCGAGGAATGAGGTGGTTTCATTAACAATTCACAGATTCAAAATGCCAAAAAAGAAAGCATTCAACCCCCTTCTATATCTTACATCTATAGTTTTTTTGCCCTGGTGGATTTCTTTCTCATTTAATAAAAGTATGGAATCTTTGGTTACTAATTGGTGGAATGCTGGGCAATCCGAAGTTTTTTTGAATGATATTCAAGAAAAGAACGTTCTGGAAAAATTCATAGAATTAGAAGAACTCTTCCTTTTGGACGAAATGATAAAGGAGTACCCCGATACACATATACAAAAGCTTCATATAGGAATACACAAAGAAACGATCCAATTGGTCAAAATGTACAATGAGGATCATATCCATACCATTTTACATTTTTCGACAAATATAATAAGCTTCGCTATTCTAAGTGGTTATTCTATTCTGGGTAATGAAGAACTTGGTATTATTAATTCTTGGGTTCGGAAATTTATCTATAACTTAAGCGACACAATAAAAGCTTTTTCTATTCTTTTATTAACGGATTTATGTATTGGATTCCACTCGCCTCATGGTTGGGAACTAATGATTGGTTCTGTCTACAAGGATTTTGGATTTTATCATAATAATCAAATTATATCTGGTCTTGTTTCCACCTTTCCAGTCATTCTAGATACAATTTTAAAATATTGGATCTTCCGTTATTTAAATCGTGTATCTCCGTCACTTGTAGTCATTTATCATTCAATGAATGACTAAAAATGATCTACTGATATAAATCTAATCATAATGTTTTTTTTACTTCGTACATAAACAAACCATTCAAAATGTTACTTATTTTTTAAGTTTCTACCGATCCGGGAAATGACTCCTGGATCCCAGTAAAATAGCAGAATCGTGGATAGGGAACTCTACTAGCAACCTACCCAATTTATTGTAGAAATTTTCGGGATCAATGATTGGACCATGCAAAATAGAAATATCTTTTCTTGGATAAAGGAACAGATGACTCGATCCATTTTCGTATCGGTCATTATATTTATATATGTAATAACTTGGACATCTATTTCACACGCATATCCCATTTTTGCACAACAGGGTTATGAGAATCCACGAGAAGCTACTGGGCGTATTGTATGCGCCAATTGTCATTTAGCCAATAAGCCCGTGGATATTGAGGTTCCACAAGCGGTACTTCCGGATACTGTATTTGAAGCAGTTGTTAGAATTCCCTATGATATCCAACTGAAACAGGTTCTTTCTAATGGGAAACGGGGATCTTTGAATGTGGGGGCTGTTCTTATTTTACCTGAAGGATTCGAATTAGCCCCCTCCGATCGTATTTCTCCGGAAATGAAAGAAAAGATGGGCAATCTTTCTTTTCAGAGTTATCGTCCTACTAAAAAAAATATTCTTGTAATAGGTCCTGTTCCTGGTCAAAAATATAGTGAAATCACCTTTCCTA